TCATAATCATTCTGGTTCAGGCAATCATGCCAGTTCAGACAATCCATTGATTGTGCCGGGCGAAGCACACCTTTTTTTGCCTCCATGGCAAGATCCCCCTGGTCTATTCTAGGGATGGGTTTTCCGTTTTGGTGGTTTGGTGGTTGCCACCTTCATAGTGGCATGTTGACAATAGTGTAGTAATCAAATAGGATTAGATCCTAGATTCAATAGATCTAGGATTCCATTTGATTTGGTTTTTACTTGTCTTCAGACAAATGATGTGTTCCTTGGATTCGATGTGGAACAAAAGGTCCCCTCTGAAACGGAAAGAGATCTATCTAGTTTCTAGATTTACCGGGTAATTGATTCGATTTTCATTTGATTTGTTCAGTTTTCGGTTTCGAATCGACCAGAAAATTCTTTTTTCGATTGGGTTGTGAGTTCCATTTTGTTGGTTGTTGATGTGGTCGTGCAATCCAATCTCTTTATTCTTTTGTTTGATTACGCTCGTATCTACAGACCCTAATTCCCTTATTCGGGTTGCTAACTCAACGGTAGAGTACTCGGCTTTTAAGTGCGCCTAGAATCTTTTACACATTTGGATGAAGCAACGGATTCATACATACCATTGGTAGAGTTTGTAAGACCACGACTGATCCTGAAATCCTGAAAGGGGGTGAGTGGAAAAAGCAGCATGTCGTATCAATCTAAAACTCTGAGATTATTTGATCCTTAATGGATTGGTACAAAATCCAATTTTTGTATTTGTCTTGTAGCGGGACAACCGAAATTCACGGTTGGGTCGATTGAATAAATGGATAGAGCCCTCTGGTTCCAATTATAGGGAAGCAAAAAGTAACGAGCTTCTGTTCTGAATTGGAATTATTACCCGATCTAATTAGATGTTAAAAATAGATTAGTGCCTGGTGCGGGAAAAGGTTTTCCCATAAGTGGATTACCTATTTTTTTTTTATGAATCCTAACTATTTTTACCTCCATTAGAATTCGATTCTGTATGGAGTGGAGACTCATGTGTATCAGAAACGGTATATTGATAAAAAGAAATTTTTCCAAAGTCAAAAGAGCGATCGGGTTGCAAAAATAAAGGATTTCGAACCATCTCGGTATTCTATAACGAACCGAAACCACTTGGATGGAAAAAGAGAGGATCCATTGATTAGCTTATCTGTTGTTACCGAGGTATTTTTTTCTATTTTCTTACTATATACCCTGTTTTGACTGTATCGTACTATGTATCATTTGCTAACCCACTAAATCTTTTGCCTTTGTTTCAAAGCGAATTTCAAATGGAGGAATTACAAGGATATTTCGAAATGGATAGATTGCAGCAACAAGACTTCCTCTATCCACTTCTTTTTCAGGAGTCTCTTTATGCACTTGCTCATGATCATGGTTTAAAAGGATCCAGTTTTTACGCACCCGTGGAAAATTTAGGTTATGACAATAAATCCAGTTCACTGCTTGTGAAACGTTTAATTACTCGAATGTATCAACAGAAGTGGGTGATTATTTCGGCGAATGCTTTTAATAAAAATAAAATTTATTATCAAATGGTATCCGCCGGATTTTCAGTCATTTTTGAAATGAAATTCTCGTTGAGATTAGTGTCTTCTCAAGAAGGGAAAGATCTACAAAAATATCAGAAGTTACGATCAATTCATTCAACATTTTCCTTTTTAGAGGATAAATTCTCCCATTTAAATAATGTGTCAGATATATTAATACCCTACCCCATTCATCTGGAAATCTTGGTCCAAAATCTTCGCTCTTGGATACAAGATGCCCCCTCTTTACATTTATTCCGAATCTTTCTCTACGAGTCTCGTAATTGGGCTAGTCTGATTTCTCAAAAAAAGAAATCCATCTCTTTTTTTTCAAAAGAGAATCAAAGATTCTTCTTGTTCCTATATAATTCTCATGTATATGAATGGGAATCCCTATTCATGTTTCTCCGTAAACAATCTTTGTATTTACGATCAACATCTTTTGGAAACCTTCTTGAGCGAACCTATTTCTATGGAAAAACAGAACATCCTCCAGGAGTGTTTCATAAGGATTTCCAGAATATCCTATGGTTGTTCAAAGATCCTTTCATGCATTATCTCAGATATCAAGGAAAAGCCATTCTGGCTTCAAGGGGAAGTTTTCTTCTGATGAATAAATGGCAATATTACATTGTCATTTTATGGCAATGTTATTTTTACTTGTGGTCTCAAGCAGATAGAATGCATCTAAACCAATTTTCCAATCATTCCTTTGAGTTTCTGAGTTATCTTTCAAGTGTACGGCGAAATCCTTCAGTGGTACGGACTCAAATGCTAGAAAATGCATTTCTAATGGAGATTCCTAGGAAGAAGTTTGAAACCCTAGTCCCAATTATTCCAATGATTGGATCATTGGCTAAAGCAAAATTTTGTACCGTTTCGGGGCATCCCATTAGTAAGCCGATTCGGGCCGAGTTATCAGATTCTGATATTCTCAATCGATTTGGTCGGAT